CCAAAAAAGATTTTGCGGCTATTAAAAAGAAGAAATATTAGACTAATACGTAAATCAAATTATTTTATAAGATTTTTCATTGAAAGAATATATATAAATATCTTTTTATTTATCAGTAATATTCCTAGAATAAATGGACAACTTTTTTTTTATTTTTTTGAATCAAGAAAAAAAGATTTTAATAAATATAGCTCCTATAATTCCTATAATAACTATATTTACAATAATGAAATAAATCAAGAGAAAATTGATAAAACAAATCAAAATATAACGCAGTTTATTTCGACTATAAAAGAGTCACTTTCTAATTCTAATATTAATAATAAGAACTTACAAACTTTTTGTGACTTATCTTATTTGTCACAAGCATATGTCTTTTACAAATTATCACAAAGCCCGGTTTTTAACTTTTTGAATTTATATAAGTTAAGATTAAGATCTGTCTTTCAATATAATGGAGCATCTCTTTTTCTTAAGAATGAAATAAAAAATTATTTCCTTGGAACACAAAAAATATTTCATTTCGAATTGAGACATAAGAACCCCCCCAATTCTGAAATAAATCAATGGAAAAATTGGTTAAAGGGTTATTATCAAAATAATTTATCTCAGTCTAGATTAGTACCACAAAAAAAAAAAAGTAGAAATAGCATAAATCAACACTCTATACCTCAAAATAACCATTTAAACAAATGGGATTCATATGAAGAAAACCCATTAATTAACTTTAAATCCGAAAAAAAAAATGTTAAAAAACAATATAGATATGATCTTTTATCATATAATTTTATTAATTATGAAGATAAGAAAAACTCGTCTATTTATAGATTACCATTACAAGTAAATCATAACCAAGCGGTTTTTTATAATTACAACGAACATAAACGAAAAATCTTTAATATGCTAGTAGGTATCCCTGTCAATAATTATCTAGTAGAAGATAATATTATAAATAGAAAAAAAAGAAAGACCAATTCGGATAGAAAAGATTTTGATTGGATAATTCTCAATTTTTGTCTTAGAAAGAAGATGGATATTAGGGCCTGGATCAATATGGATAGTGACACCAACAGTAATAAATATACTAAGACTAGGGCTAATAATTATCAAATAATTGATAAAATCGACAAGAAAGGTCTTTTTTATCCCACGATTCATCAAAATCAAGAAATGAACCCATCCAATCAAAAAAAAAAACTTTTTGATTGGATGAGAATGAATGAAGAAATACTAAGTTGTCCCATATCGAATCTCGAACTTTGGTTTTTCCCAGAATTTTTGATACTTTATACTTCGTATAAGATTAAACCATGGTACATACCAATCAAATTTCTACTTTTAAATTTTAATGTAAATGAAAATGCCAGTGAAAATAAAAAAACGACAGGAAAGAAAAAACGAGATATTTTTCTATCAATATTTTCAAATGAAAAAAAATATCTTGAATTAGAAAAAAAAAATCAAAATCAAGGAGAAAAAGAATGCACAATCAAAACAGATTTTGAATCAACTCTCTCAAACCAAGAAAAAGATATTGAAGAAAATTATGTAGTATCAAAGATTAAAAAAAATAAAAAACAATCCAGGACCAACATGGAAGCGGAGTTTTATTTCTTACTAAAAAGATATTTGCTTTTTCAATTGAGATGGGACGATTCTTTAAATAAAAAAATGATCGATAACATCAAAATATATTGTTCCCTGCTTAGACCGATAAACCTAAGAGAAATTACTATAGCCTCTATTCAAAGGGGAGAAATAAATCTGGATCTTATAATGATTCATAAAAATTTCACTCTTACAGAATTGATTAAAAGGGGAATATTACTTATCGAACCAGTTCGTCTGTCTATAAAAAATGAAGGACAATTTATTATGTATCAAACTCTAGGTATCTCGTTGGTTCATAAGAGTAAGCACACAATTAATCAAAGGTACCGCAAAAAAGGCCTTGTTGATACGAAGAATTCTGATGAATTCATTTCAAAACATCAAAAGATGATTGAAAATAGAGACAAAAATCATTATGATTTGTTTATTCCTGAAAGTATTTTATCCCCTAGACATCGTAAAGAATTGAGAATTCTAATTTGTTTCAATTCTAGGAATAGAAATGGTATGCCTAGCAATGCATTTTTTTGTAATGAAAATAAGGTAAGGAGTCTAGTTTTGAATAAAAGCAAAATAAATCAAAATACACTAATTAAATTAAAGTTCTTTCTTTGGCCTAATTATCGATTAGAAGATTTCGCTTGTATGAATCGCTATTGGTTTGATACCAATAATGGCAGTCGTTTCAGTATGGTAAGGGTACATATGTATCCGCAATTTAAAAATGAACTGAGCCGTGTACTGGAAAAAAGTGAAATAGGGATTGATTTTATTTACCGTACTTTATTGCGTATATGAAGACAAAAAGATGCACACATGTATTGTTTTACATTCCATTATAATACATGATAATAATTCAATGACATATCAATATCTAGAAATGATACAAAAATCTTCTTAGTTTATTGTTAAATTTTAGGTATAATTTTTTATCTTTTGTGAGTGCAGACAACTATCTTTTTTTTTATTTACCTACTCGAATCCAATTTTAAAATTGGGAATTATTAACAAAATTAAGATTATTGTATTGTCTATGCCAAAAAAAAAATGAGTATAATTATTATTATTGATCAATAAAAATATCTAGCAATAGCAATAAAGGCCGGCGGGGAGGGGGGGGAAGATTTCATTTTATGGTAAAAAAATCATTCATTTCGGTTATTTCAAACGAAGAAAAAGAAGAAAACAGGGGGTCTGTTGCATTTCAAATACTAAGCCTCAGTAATAGGATACTCAAACTTTCTTCCCATTTGGAATTGCACAGAAAAGACTATTTATCTCAGAAAGGCCTCCGTAAAATTTTGGGAAAACGCCAAAGGATGCTGTCTTATTTGTCAAAGAAAAATAGAATACGTTATAAAGAATTAATTAATCAGTTAGATATTCGGGAATCAAAAACACGTTAATTTTAATTTGAAGAGGCTTTTTGAATTATTGAATTATTTGATTTATTAGATCTTGACTTTTATTTTAATGAACTTATTTTCGCTTTTAAGTAATTTATGAAAGAATGAATCGAGGAAAAAGAGAACCTTATGAATATACCAGCTACAAGAAAAGACCTCATGATAGTAAATATGGGTCCCCACCACCCATCAATGCATGGTGTTCTTCGCCTCATTGTTACTCTCGATGGTGAAGATGTTATTGACTGTGAACCAATATTAGGCTATTTACACCGAGGAATGGAAAAAATTGCGGAAAACCGAACAATTATACAATATCTGCCTTATGTAACACGTTGGGATTATTTAGCTACTATGTTCACAGAAGCAATAACGGTAAATGGACCGGAGTTGTTGGGAAATATCCAAGTGCCTAAAAGAGCCAGCTATATAAGAGCAATTATGTTGGAGTTGAGTCGTATAGCTTCTCATCTGTTGTGGCTTGGTCCTTTTATGGCAGATATTGGGGCGCAGACTCCTTTCTTCTATATTTTTAGAGAAAGAGAATTAGTATATGATCTATTTGAAGATGCCACCGGTATGAGAATGATGCATAATTATTTTCGTATCGGAGGAGTAGCGGCTGATTTACCTCACGGCTGGATAGATAAATGTTTAGATTTTTGCGATTATTTTTTAATAGGAGTTACTGAATATCAAAAACTTATTACCCGAAATCCTATTTTTTTAGAACGAGTTGAAGGAGTAGGCATTATTGGTAGAGAGGAAGTAATAAATTGGGGTTTATCAGGACCAATGTTACGAGCTTCTGGAATACAATGGGATCTTCGTAAAGTTGATCGTTATGAATGTTACGACGAATTTGATTGGGAAGTACAGTGGCAAAACGAAGGAGATTCATTAGCTCGTTATCTAGTCCGAATTGGTGAAATGACAGAATCCATAAAAATTATTCAACAAGCTCTAGAAGGAATTCCGGGGGGGCCATATGAGAATTTAGAAATCCGATACTTTGATAGAGAAAGGAATCCAGAATGGAATGATTTTGACTATCGATTTATTAGTAAAAAACCTTCTCCTACATTTGAATTGCCGAAACAAGAACTCTATGTGAGAGTTGAAGCCCCAAAGGGAGAATTGGGAATCTTTTTGATAGGAGATCTGAGTGGTTTTCCTTGGAGATGGAAAATTCGTCCGCCGGGTTTTATCAATTTGCAAATTCTTCCTCAGTTAGTTAAAAGAATGAAATTGGCTGATATTATGACAATATTAGGTAGCATAGATATCATTATGGGAGAAGTTGATCGTTAAAATGATAATTGATACACCAGAAGTACAAGATATTAATTCTTTTTCTAGATTCGAATTTTTAAAAGAGACCTATGGAATTATATGGACCCTTATTCCTATTTTTACTCCTGTATTGGGAATCACAATAGGTGTACTAGTAATTGTATGGTTAGAAAGAGAGATATCCGCAGGGATACAGCAACGTATTGGACCTGAATACGCCGGACCTTTGGGAGTTCTTCAAGCTTTAGCAGATGGGTCAAAGCTACTTTTCAAAGAAAATATTTTTCCATCTAGAGGAGAAACTCTTTTATTCAGTATCGGACCGTCCATTGCGGTTATATCCATTTTAGTAAGCTATTCAGTAGTTCCTTTTAGTTCTCACCTTGTTTTAGTGGATCTCAATATCGGTGTTTTTTTATGGATTGCCATTTCAAGTATCGCTCCCATCGGCCTTCTTATGTCAGGATACGGTTCAAATAATAAATATTCTTTTTTAGGTGGTCTACGAGCTGCTGCTCAATCGATTAGTTATGAAATACCATTAACTTTATGTGTATTATCAATATCTCTACGTGCGATTCGTTAAGATATAAAGTGGTCTCTATTCCTTCCTTTCTAGGAAAAAAGGCGGAATAATTTGAGTAAATATCTTCATTTTTTATTCATTATTCAGATGGATGAACTAAATCAGATAGTTATATGAGTGAAAGAAAACAGCTTATATAATATATAAATTATATAAATATAAATTCGCAGTAAAAAAAGTGAGTCTCATTTTCTATGTATAAGAGTTAGAGAGTTGAGCGGAAATAAACATAAGCATAAGAAAACGGTTGCCCCAAGATTGGGTGATTCGTCATCCTGACTTGAAGCGGGTTCAAAAGATCAACCATAGTGAGTTTTCACTATCCTTTGTATGTATTCTCATACATGTATTACCTTAACGGATGATTGAACAAAAACGAGTGGATGGTTAGAAACACCAAGATACACAAAGGATTAGTAATGAAGATTATGTAAAAGAATATTTCTGCATAATATACAAAGAATATTAATTGAGGCTTTATGTTGGTAGAAATGATCAGGCAGTACTCCCGATGATTCCGATCCAGAGTATGCTCCTATTCGTCGATTAAATAAATGACTATTGGAAACGAAATAATCCTTTATTGATTTCTTTTTTATTTTGTAAGTCTCCTTTTTCCAGAAACAGAAAGAAGAATAGAAACGAAAAAAAGATTTTTTTTATTCTTTCTTTATACTTTTATCCTTTCCTTTCTATATCCATATTTATATAGATATAGATAGAATTCATATCATAACTTCTAAATTAATGTATAATTCTTTTTCATAAGTGAAAAGGACGAGTTATTTCAATTTTTATAAGTTAGAAAGAGTATTTCATTGAAGAAATAAGTTATTACTCAACAAAGAAAAATTGAAATTATTATTGAAATCATTAAATAAAGGATGAGATCAATTCAGAAGTACTTTGATTTTTCTATTTTTCATTATTATATATATATAATAATGAAAGCAGAACAGACAGAATTAAATTGGTCTAATTCGGGATCGTACAATAAATTTTTACCTTATCCATCGTATAAACATATCAAGATAAAATAATATTGACCTGATCCCTAGATTTATTTATGGTCCTCAAGGAGCCGTATGCGGTGAAAATCTCATGTACGGTTCTGGACTAGCGATGGTAACAGTGATGGTATCACCGACTATGATTATCTAATAGTTCAAGTACAGTTGATATAGTTGAGGCACAATCAAAATATGGTTTTTGGGGATGGAATTTGTGGCGTCAACCTATAGGGTTTATTATTTTTCTAATTTCTTCCCTAGCAGAATGTGAAAGATTACCTTTTGATTTACCAGAAGCAGAAGAAGAATTAGTAGCAGGTTATCAAACCGAATACTCGGGTATCAAATTTGGTTTATTTTACGTTGCTTCCTATCTAAACCTATTAGTTTCTTCATTATTTGTAACAGTTCTTTACTTGGGCGGTTGGAATATCTCTATTCCGTACATATTTGTTTTTGATTTTTTTGAAATAAATAAAACATATGGTGTTTTTGAACCGACAATTAGTATGTTTATTACATTAGCTAAAACTTATTTGTTCTTGTTCATTCCTATCACAACAAGATGGACTTTACCTAGGCTAAGAATGGACCAGCTATTGAATCTTGGATGGAAATTTCTTTTACCTATTTCTCTCGGTAATCTATTATTAACAACTTCTTCCCAACTCTTTTCACTGTAAAAGAAGATGATATCCTATATTCTCAACTTGGATCAAACAAGAGAAATAAACAAACATAAAATTATTCATAATATATTCACAATATGTTCCCTATGATAACCGGGTTCATGAATTATGGTCAACAAACAGTACGAGCTGCAAGGTACATAGGTCAGAGTTTCATGATTACCTTATCCCACGTAAATCGTTTACCCATAACTATTCAATATCCTTATGAAAAGGTAATCGCCACGGAGCGTTTCCGCGGTCGAATCCATTTTGAATTTGATAAATGTATTGCTTGTGAAGTATGTGTTCGTGTCTGCCCTATAGATCTGCCCGTCATTGATTGGAAATTGGAAACTGATATTCGCAAGAAACGATTACTTAATTACAGTATTGATTTCGGAATCTGTATATTTTGTGGTAACTGTGTTGAGTATTGTCCAACAAATTGTTTATCAATGACTGAAGAATATGAACTTTCTACTTATGATCGTCACGAATTGAATTATAATCAAATTGCCCTAGGTCGTTTACCAATGTCAGTAATTGACGATTATACAATTCGAACAATTTTGAATTCTCCTCAAATAAAAAAATAAATAAATCCTTGATGAAAAAAAGATCTTGAATTACTAGGGGTCATTAAATAAATGAGTTTTTTCCTTTTGTTTGGTCTCAATAACTACAAACCTCAACTATTGATTGGTTAGTAAGAAGTACGTCGTAATTTGGATTGAAAGGATTGAAAATTCATTATCATTAATTACTATAATCTGACATTATTTCGAAATGTATAGTTTCGTATTCGAACTACTCTATTCAGACTCTATTCATATAAAACATGAAATTAGTCCAATAACTGTACCCCACATTAATTCACACCCCTTAGGATTTAATTCAATTAGAAATTTCTTATGAATCATCAACAATTTTTTCTGGTCTGGTCTCAATAAGGTCATGAAAAACATTTCGATTTATTTACCTCTTATTTTACATATAATGGATTTGCCTGGACCAATACATGATTTTCTTTTAGTCTTTCTGGGATTAGGTCTTATCTTAGGAGGTATAGGAGTAGTATTACTTAACAACCCAATTTATTCTGCCTTTTCGCTGGGATTAGTTCTTGTTTCTATATCTTTATTATATATTCTATCAAATTCATATTTTGTAGCCGCCGCACAACTCCTTATTTACGTGGGAGCTATAAATGTTTTAATCATATTTGCTGTGATGTTCATGAATGGTTCAGAATATTACAAAGATTTTAATCTTTGGACCGTTGGGAATGGGTTTACTTTGCTGATTTGTACAAGTATTTTTGGTTTACTAATAACTACTATTACGGATATATCATGGTACGGGATTATTTGGACTACAAGATTAAACCAGATTATAGAACACGATTTGATAAGTAATAGTCAACAAATTGGAATTCATTTATCAACGGATTTTTTTCTTCCATTTGAATTCATCTCGATAATTCTTTTAGCGGCTTTGATAGGTGCAATTACCGTGGCGCGCCAATAATAAATCTATAAAATTGGTAACAGCAATCCAAAATAAACTCCATTCTGTGTTATCACAATTATTTACTTTCAATTAGAATTTAAAATTGTTTATGTTTAAAATATATAAAATATAAAATAAAAATTCTTTTATTCGATCTATTACCAATATATTTCTTTCTTCCGTACTTTTTTTATATTATAGTCAATTGAATCTTTTCTATTATTGTTCATATTATATTGAAATGAATCGAAATTGATAAGGAGTTGGTCAATGATGCTCGAACATGTACTTGTTTTGAGTGCCTACTTATTTTTTATCGGTATCTATGGATTGATCACCAGCCGAAATATGGTTAGAGCTCTTATGTGTCTTGAACTTATACTGAACGCGGTTAATATAAATTTCGTAACATTTTCTGATTTTGTTGATAGTCGCCAATTAAAAGGAAATATTTTCTCCATTTTTGTTATAGCCATTGCAGCCGCTGAAGCAGCCATTGGACCAGCTATTGTTTCGTCAATTTATCGTAACAGAAAATCAACTCGTATCAATCAATCGAATTTGTTGAATAAGTAGTATGAATGATCAGTAGTAATATGAATGATAAGTAGTATTAACCATACAAATTAGAATATTCATAAATTCGAATTTAGTATGTATTATACATAATGTATGATCATGTTTGCGAAAATATAAGAAATCAAAGTATCTTAGTTCTCTCCCATGAGTCGAGCCGGAAGTAGATTGATTATAAAAATTCTGGCAAATATAAATCATTGATTCATCTGGTATCTAAATATATGATTCATTTACATACAAGTTTACTAGATCGAAAATTTATTATTAAAAAAGAAAAAAAAAAAGATTATAGATCCAATGTCACATTCAGTAAAGATTTATGCTACGTGTATAGGGTGTACTCAATGTGTCCGAGCTTGCCCCACAGATGTATTAGAAATGATACCTTGGGATGGGTGTAAAGCTAAACAAATAGCTTCTGCTCCAAGAACAGAGGACTGTGTGGGTTGTAAAAGATGTGAATCTGCCTGTCCAACGGATTTCTTGAGTGTTCGAGTTTATTTGTGGCATGAAACAACTCGAAGTATGGGTCTAGCTTATTGATACTTTCCAAAAACCTACTTGAATACGACTACAATTTTATTTTTTTTGCCTTTACCGACAAAAACCCGTGCTCAATATATTATATATTGAGCACGGGTTTTTCTGGTCCAAGTGTATCTTGTTTTTACCACGAATTATTTTCCTTGGTTAACGATAATTGTAGTTTTGCCAATATTTGCAGGTTCCCTAATTTTCTTTCTTCCTCATAGAGGAAATAAGGTAATTAGGTGGTATACTCTTTGTATATGTATAATCGAACTCCTTCTAACAACCTATGCATTCGGTTATCATTTCCAATTGGACGATCCATTAATCCAACTGACAGAGGATTATAAATGGATCGATTTTTTGGATTTTTCCTGGAGATTGGGAATAGATGGAATTTCGATAGGACCTATTTTGCTGACGGGGTTTATCACTACTTTAGCTACTTTAGCGGCTCGGCCAATTACTCGAGAATCCCGAGTATTCCATTTCCTGATGTTAGCAATGTATAGCGGTCAAATAGGACCATTTTCTTCTCAAGACCTTTTACTTTTTTTCATCATGTGGGAATTAGAATTAATTCCAGTTTATCTACTTCTAGCCATGTGGGGAGGAAAGAAACGTTTGTATTCAGCTACAAAATTTATTTTGTATACTGCAGGAAGTTCCGCCTTTTTATTAATGGGAATTCTAGGTATTTGTTTATCTGGTTCTAATGAACCAACATTAAATTTTGAAACATCAGCTAATCAATCGTATCCTGTAGCACTCGAAATGCTATTCTATATTGGATTTTTTATTGCTTTTGCTGTCAAATCGCCGATTATACCCTTACATACCTGGTTACCAGACACTCATGGAGAGGCACATTACAGTACTTGTATGCTTCTAGCTGGAATTTTATTAAAAATGGGAGCGTATGGATTGATTCGGATCAATATGGAATTATTACCTCACGCACATTCTATATTTTCTCCTTGGTTGATGATAGTCGGCACAATTCAAATAATCTATGCAGCTTCAACATCTCCTGGTCAACGTAATTTAAAAAAAAGAATAGCTTATTCCTCTGTATCTCATATGGGTTTCATAATTATAGGACTTGGTTCTATAAACGATACAGGACTTAATGGAGCCATTTTACAAATAATCTCTCATGGATTTATTGGCGCGGCGCTTTTTTTCTTGGCAGGAACGAGTTATGATAGAATACGTCTTGCTTATCTCGATGAAATGGGTGGAATGGCTATCACAATTCCAAAAATATTTACGACTTTCAGTATCTTATCAATGGCTTCTCTTGCATTACCGGGCATGAGCGGTTTTGTTGCAGAATTAATAGTATTTTTTGGAATACTTACTAGCCAAAAATATCTTTTAATGACAAAAATACTAATTACTTTTGTAATGGCAATTGGAATGATATTAACTCCTATTTATTCATTATCTATGTTACGACAGATGTTCTATGGATACAAGCTTTTTACTGCGACAAACTCTTATTTTGTCGATTCTGGGCCGCGAGAATTTTTTGTTTCGATCTCTATTCTTTTACCCGTAATAGCTATTGGTATTTATCCAGATTTCGTTTTCTCATTATCAGTTGACAAAGTCGAAGCTCTTCTATCTAATTCTTTTTATCCATCATTTTTGTGAGTAAACCAAAAAAGCAAACATAAATCAATCATATGATTTTAAAAAGTGTTTGTTCGACACTTAAAAATAAGTCCTTTTTCTTCTCCTAAGTTTGAGTAAAATAAATTGGAAGTTTATTATAACCAGGTATGTAATCCAGGGAGAACCCTTTGATTCAAAGGGTTCTCCCTGGATTACACGAAGTTTTATTTTATACACTTATGCTGTCTTATGTTTATTTTCTATTTATCAAGTCCTTTCTTTATCTTTAATTCAATTAGATGTTAATGTAAATGAACCATAACTATGCAACCCTATTCCTAATAAATTAACCCCAAAATAGCATATCCAAATTATAAAAAAGCCCATCGAGGCTACAATTGCGGAATTTACACTTTCAATATTTTTATTTGTTCGAGTATGTAAATAAATCGAAAATAGGGTCCACGTAATAAATGCCCAAGTTTCCTTCGGATCCCAATTCCAATATGATCCCCATGCTTCATTAGCCCATACTGCTCCCGAAAGAATACCTATGGTTAAAAAGATAAACCCTAGACTAATAATACGATAACTCCAAAGATCCAATTGTTGAATCAATTGAAACCTGTAATAATTCCTAGAAGAAAGAAAAAAAGTGTTTGGTAAAAGATTATTTTTTTCTCTCACGTATTGAATCTCGCCCAGGGAAAACGACTCATTTACGAGATTATTGATTTTACTAAAAATCCTTAGGAATTTTCGAAATGTAATGACTAGAAGAGCTAGTGATAATAATGATCCGCATAAAAGAGCTGCATAACCCAATACCATCATACTTACGTGCATCATTAACCAATGGGATTGGAGAGCTGGTACTAATATTTCGGATTGATGCATTTCAGTTAAAAGGCCCGAAGTAGCAAAACCTTGGGTAAAAATAGCACTTGGCGTGGTTATTGCGTTTAAATTTAAATAGTTTTTATACTTTTTAAAATACGGAACCATATGAATAATGGAGAAACTCCATGAAAGAAAGATTAATGATTCATATAAATTACTTAATGGTAAATATCCTAAATAAATCCAACGAGTAATTAATAATCCTGTTATACAGAAAAAAGTAGTCATCATCCCCTTTTCTGACGAATCATATAGTCCTACGATTTCATCGACTAATAAGGTTATCAAATGAATTGTAATTACAATTGAAACGACCGAAAAGGATATATGAGTTAATATATGCTCTAAAGTTGAAAATATCATAAACAATTTTAAATTAAAATAAAGGAAAGTTCCTCAATTCCCAATTTTTAGGATAGGAATTAAAATTGGGAATTGAATTCCATATTAGGACTTATTCTTTTAGAATATGTCATGCCGCCACTCGGACTCGAACCGAGATGCTCTAGCACTGCTTCCTAAGAGCAGCGTGTCTACCGATTTCACCATAGCGGCTTGTTCTAAATTATAATAACCTATTTTTATTCAATCGTCGAGATTGAAGTAGTCAATTCAATATATATTATATATATTTAGGAAAGAATTTAGGAAAGATTAAAATAAAAATTGTTGAATAAAAACTTTTTTAAAAATTAGAATTTTAACGTAACGATTTTAATAATAATCCGTATTTTTATTGGTCTATTTTTTAGTTATAGTGTTAGAATGTTCGTTTTATTTAACTTAACTACTGGGATTTTAAAATACTTTATTTTTTTATGCTCGAATAAAATCTAACTGGTGTAACTGGATAGTTATAACCTCACCTCAATCTATGGATTGAACTCAAAACGTTCTTTATGACTTGCATTTTCTTTTGACTTAGTTTTTTAATAATTCATTTCTTACTGATTTATTTTATGAATCTTAAAAAATGCATTTTTTCGATGACATAAAAATAGGATTTTTATGTATCACGATTTTGTTAATATATGCAGGGGATTGTAACTCTTTGCATAGCTTTGTATTAAATGTCAGTGTTGGTTTTAATTGTGTAGAGAATTTGTCTTAAGATTTAGCAAACAAAATATTGGTAGGTTTTGGGCCAGGCTAGGTATATTATGTAATAAAAAATCTCAACTTCTATCATAAGTATATCGTATTTCATATCATAATTGTAGCGTACTTAAAAAAAAAATAATTTTTATTTTATAAATCAATTTATGTATATTACTTAAGTATATATTTCTATATTAATTATAGAAATATATATTTGTTGATTGATCTTTCAGTGAAAACATAGGGTCTAAAATTGGTGTATTTTTTATATAATCGTATTTTTAGTATAATCACTTAAAAAAGGGTTTTTCTTAATTGAATTTGCTTAAATTAAAAATTAGGGATATATAGTAATAATAATTTATAGAAAAAATGGTTTAGAGAATTTTAAAACACATTTTAAACTTAATTAATTAATTTTGACTACAAATTATATATATATTCTTCTATAATTAGTTTAATTAAGTATAAATTAAGTATATTAGATATACTAAATACTATAGTTATTATTTTATGGTATAAAATAATAAAAGAGTACTAAAAGAGAAAAATCTTTTATTCTTGAATCGATGGGGATTCTTATTTTCCCCACCCTAAAAACAATAAAGCATACTCAAAAGAAACGTTAATCCTGTGCTTGCGTTTATTCTTTTTTCAAACAAAAGAGTATAGTATTATAATTTATATTTAAATTTATATAATTTAAATTTAGTAGACACAAGAATCCTTTTTTATTATAAAAGCGAAACCACTTCAATTTACTATTGCTATTGATTCGGTCAAAACAAAACATTAGAGAATATCCATTTTTCCTTTTATTTCTATTTAGATATTTTTTATTATATATATTTATATATATTAATAGATAATAGAATACATAAATTTATAATATATAATTTATAATAGAATTATAAAATATAATTATTAAGTTAATATAATTTATAGTTTTTATAATCTTTTGAGTATTATTTAAAATTAAGATTTTATTTTATATAAATTAAGTATTTGTATTTTATTTTAAAGTCTAAAATATTAATTTTCATTCTAAAATTATAAAATGTAGTACTATATTACTTAAGAATATAATACAAATTCTTATAAATTCTTTTTTTTTTAACTTATAAAAAATTATAAAAATTTCCAATTATAAACAAATAAGACTGACTGCTTTTCGAGTCAGAACAACTCAGATTATTCCAATCTTTGATTATTTATTTGTTGCATAAAAAAAACTTTTTGAATTCCTTGTAGAAAGAGATTTACCTAACGAAAAAGCTTTCAATGCTGCCCAATATCCTTTCTTTTTCCAAATATTTTTACGAATCCGCTTTTTTGAGATAGAAGTACGTTTTTTCGGAACTGCCATTAAAAATTATAATAAGTTTTTAATCCCTATAGTTGGATGTCAAAGACATCTATTGTTCAAAACCAATTGTTTTTTTTCTTATTAATTATCTAGCTATCTATTTATTTTCTAGATTGTACTCCCTTCATAAAAATATGAATATAGAAAAATCGCGTAACTAAATAAATAAAAAAAGTACGGGGAACAAAAAAAATAATAAAATAAAAAAGATTTTTCTTTTTTCTATTCCCGACAATATCGAATAATTCATATTTAGTTTATTGGTCCTCTTATATCCTCATTCAAACCCATATCTATAAAATTGAAATTTGCTATGCCATATAAATCTAATAGATTAACGTTGATATGATAATCAAATAAAAACAAAAAAATACAAACAAAAAGATTATACCTTTCTTTATATCTCTATTTTATATCTCTGTCTAGTTTCTTTTTGTCGTCCTACATTGATTTATTGATTTATAGGTAATAAAAAGGGCAAAAATACATAATAAAAAAGATCCAAAGTTTTACTAAACCAACCCCTTGTATTAAATTAATATAAAAAAAAAATATTAAATCTAAGTAAAAAGATTACTATTTTTTTTTTTCTTTTCTATGAATTATTAATTTAATTGGTCAAGCTCCCAAAAAGAGCAAGAGTATATATAATTTTAATTTTAAAATGTGCAAGAGACTAGTACTTAATCTGTTATCTCTTAAAAACTAAAAACGCCAAGATAAATAATCTTCTAAAAGATATCTTAGTAATTCCTCCTTTTAATTTTATGTTAAAGTTAAATTTTGGATGTCAGATTTTGGAGATCAGAGCCTTTTCTAAAAAAATAAGAGTCTAATATTAAAATTATATTACAATAAAAGACAATCAATTAGTTCCAAAATAAATTTTCAGAATAACCCCAAAAGAAATAACTTTATTGGGGATAAGTTAGGTTTTTTTTTCTGATTCAGATCAAATACTGGTTTTGGTATAATTATTTATCTTTGCTTTATCAATATATAAATTAGTGTAATACGAAATAATAATGAAAATGGAAATCTCCATTTTCATTTTTTGGATATTCATCAAATTTGACTTAATAATAATATAATAATTGAATATTAATATTTAATATCAATATTACTATATAGTACTCTTTTTTCATCGTTTTCAATAGTAATTTGTTCATATCATTTGACAAATTTTAACTTATTTATTTGAAATATTTAAAATAGTTGAAAAAGATTCAGAATAATTATAAAATTCTAGATTTTATTTTGTCTATTTTAAGTTTTTATTTTATTAACTGACCCCTTATCATTTCAAAAGAAATAAGAACCGGTAAATCAGAAACAATTAATTAAGATAAAAATAAAAAGACTTTTTTTTTTAATTTATTTTTATGGAATATATATATCAATATTCATGGATTATAGCTTTAATCTCACTTCCAGTTCCGATATTAATAGGAGTAGGACTTTTACTTTTTCCAACGGCAACAAAAGATCTTCGCCGTATGTGGGTTTTTCCAAGTGTTTTATTGTTAAGTATAGTTATGCTTTTTTCAACTTATCTAGTTATTCAACAAATAAATAAACCTTCTATCTATCTATCTATATGGTCTTGGACTATAAATAATGACTTTTCTTTAGAATTTGGCTATTTGGTTGACCCACTTACTTCTATTATGTTAATATTAATTACTACTGTTGGAGTTTTGGTTCTTATTTATAGTGACAATTATATGTCTTATGATCAGGGATATTTGCGATTTTTTGCTTATATTAGTTTATTCATTACTTCAATGGTAGGATTAGTTACTAGTTCTAATCTAATACAAATTTATTTTTTTTGGGAATTAGTTGGAATGTGTTCTTATCTATTAATAGGTTTTTGGTTCACACGACCTACTGCAGCAAATGCTTGTCAAAAAGCTTTTGTAACTAATCGTGTCGGAGATTTTGGTTTATTATTAGGAATTTTAGGTTTTTATTGGATAACGGGCAGTTTGGAATTTCGGGGTTTGTTTGAAATATTCAATAACTTGGTTTCTAATAATGAGGTTAATCATTTATTTGCTACTTTGTGTGCTTTTCTATTATTTGCTGGTGCAATTGCTAAATCTGCCCAATTTCCCCTTCATGTATGGTTACCCGATGCTATGGAAGGGCCTACCCCTATTTCAGCTCTTATACATGCTGCTACTATGGTAGCGGCTGGAATTTTTCTTGGAGCTCGGCTTCTTCCGCTTTTCATAGTTATACCTTATATAATGAATCTAATAGCTTTGATAGGTATAATAACATTATTTTTAGGGACCACTTTAGCTCTTGCTCAAAAGGATATTAAGAGGGGTTTAGCTTATTCTACAATGTCTCAATTGGGTTATATGATGTTGGCTCTAGGTATGGGTTCTTATCGGGCTGCTTTGTTTCATTTGATTACTCATGCTTATTCCAAAGCATTGTTGTTTTTAGGATCTGGATCTATTATTCATTCAATGGAAACTATTGTTGGATATTCTCCAGATAAAAGTCAGAATATGATTCTTATGGGGGGTTTAAAAAAACATGTACCAATTACAAAAACATCTTTTTTATTAGGTACACTTTCTCTTTGTGGTATTCCACCTCTTGGATGTTTTTGGTCCAAAGATGAAATTCTTAATGATAGTTGGTTGTATTCACCAATTTTTGCAATAATAGCTTTTTCCACAGCAGGATTAACTGCATTTTATATGTTTCGGATCTATTTACTTACTTTTGAGGGACATTTAAATGTTTATTTTCAAACTTACAGTGATAAAAAACGAAGTTCTGTTTATTCAATATCTTTATGGGGGAGAGAAGAGCAAAAGTGGATTAAAACAAAATTTCACTTATTACCTTTATTAACCATGAATAATAACAAAAGGACTTCTTTTTTTTTTTAAAAAGAAATATCCAATTAATAGAAATGTAAGAAATATGAGGGGACCTATTATTACTATTCCTAATTTCGGTACTAAGAACATTTTCTCTTATCCTAATGAGTCAGCCAATACTATGCTATTTGTTATGCTTGTATTAGGTCTATTTACATTCTTCATTGGAATTATAGGAATTCCTTTCTTCAATCAATTCAATCAAGAAGGAATGCAGTTGGATATATTAACAAAATTATTAACTCCGTCTATAAACCTTTTATATCAAAATAAAAGATTTTTGATGGATTGGGATTGGTATGAATTTATAACAAATGCAATTTTTTCAGTTAGTATAGCTTCTTTCGGAATTCTTATAGCGTCCTTTTTATATAATCCTTGTTATTCATCTTTACAAAATTTGAATTTATTTAATTCATTTGT